GGAAGAATTACATGAAATCATTAAACCTTGGCCATTCCGAGGTTGGGCAATTGAAACAATTGGAAAAATATATCCTCCTTCCAGCACCTTTTAACAATCTTCTTCTGTGTTGAAGCGTAATAGGAAGAAGCCAAAACATTCTTTCAAGAATCTCCAAATCCCCCTTCCTTGACCTACCGGATACAAGTCAAGTCACACCTGGAACCCAGACGAAATCAGGCGTCTAATAGCCGGGGCTACCCCCATCCACATAACCCCTTATTTTCTCTCCAATGGTAGATTCGAAGAAATTCGCATGCTCATATCGCGCTCTCATCCCACGAACATCCCCAAGAAAATCAAACTCAAAGAGGAGCCATATGCTTCATATATTGAAGGTTTCTTGGAGGGATGGATCCTAATGCAAGCAAGCCGGAACTCTTCCACATAATTTTCAAGGCGACGCTTGGGGCCTTCCATGTTATAGTCAGCCAACTCTATTTTCTCAGGTACCAGAGAAAGAGTAAGAACACCAGCGTTCCAGTATACCATCCTTCCATGCAGTAGTAATCCCCCCTCTAAAAAAGTAAGTTGAGATTCAAAGCATTCCCGTAAGCTAGTCCCCAAGCCCTAGTTTTCTACCTTTCTTGGGATTGGCTAATGCCGATTTCCTTCTTAGAGCCTGGTTCGTAAGGCCTCTTCAGCTAATAGATGTGTCAAAGACCGTTGCCAGCTACTGCTAGTCGCAAACAAGCCCTTTATATATAACCTTCTCTTCCGGGCTAGGAGTGAAATGCCCTCGAGCGACTCGGGGCTAAAAGCCCTAATGAAGAAAAAGAATGGTCCTAAGATTGCCTACTTGATCCGCTACTTTATTCTTCCCAAAAAAAGGAAGGTTTTGCCCTCTTACTATCTTCGGTACTGCTTTTGAGAAGAATGAATCTCAAGTTATATATAACCTCAGGTTCGGTAGGGGGCGTAGGAACGGATAGCGCTCTTAGTTAGCTTAGGAGCGGAGGTACAAGACAAAAGGCGCTCTGAGCCCTCGACTAAGCAGTTTCCACTAGACCTTTGGGTAATAGTTTAGTTGTTCCCAGAGGAATTCAATCTGGGCAGCTAGAAAAGGAGAGGGCGAAGCCTAACTCCAATGCCCGGGGATGTTCTCAATCTAGAAGGCGAGCTACAGATGGGTTTACCACCGTGATGCTGAATAGGGAACATAGGGCGGGCTAACAACTGGAATGAAAGAATCAGTTGACTTTAAGGCCCTTTCTGCTCCCTCGGACTCTTTGGCAAGCAAGCATCCCATTGATTCTTCAGAGGCGGATAAATACAAGATCACTGGCTGGCCCTTGTTTCGGCGGCATCAACACTGGAGGTTTCGTCAGGTACTGTTTGATTGAATCAAACACCTTTTGGTGAGCCTCGGTCCACACGAATTGCTCTTTCTCTTTGATTCTGAGCAATTGCCCCCAGCTCCTCAACCGGCCTGCTGTGTTGAAGATGAACCTTCTTAGGAATTCATTTTCCCAATCAGCCATTGCAATTCTTTTTTGTTTTCTCGGGGGTGAGGCCTGGATGATTGCTTTCTTTGGCCTTATTCTCGGCGATCTCAATCCCCTTCTGATGGACTAAGAATACGAGAAAGTTACCAGCCGAGACACCAAAGGCGCATTTCAAAGGATGAATTGGAAACTTATACTGCCTCATTCTCTCGAACGCTTTCCTCAGATTCAGGAGATGTTGTTCCTCGGATTGAGCCATAATAACAATATCATCAATGTACACCTCCAATTCTCGGCGTACCATACCCTGGAATATGCTATTCAGAGTCCTCCGGTATGTGGCTCCTGCATTCTTGAGACCGCATTACTCTCCACTCATAGGCACCAACTGGACCAGGGCATCTAAATGCGGTCTTGTTAATATCTTCTTCGGCGATTGGCACCTGGTTATATCCTGAGTGGGCATCCAAGAGGCTCAATACACAGTTACAAGCAGCCGAATCTACCAGTAGGTCAGCTATCGGCATTGGATACTCATCCTTTGGACTGGCAAGATTCAAGTTTCTGAAGTCAACACATAACCGCTGACTTGCCATTCTTTTTAATCACTGGTTCAATATTTAGATATCCCCGGATGTAAGAAATCTAGCTTTCGCTAACTGTCAGCTATAAATAAATGCTTTTGCTTTCTATCCAGCTGCTGATGCTTACTTTGTAGTAAAGAAGGAAATTCATGGTGTTAGCACGGTACTGAGGTCTCTGGTGCGAGTGACGGATTATCTCTTTTGGAACATTAGAGGTTGTGGACAGCACTCATAGCTCCTCTATTTCTCAAGGATCTATGCTTCCAGTTTGCACTCTTTCTAGGCTGTCTTCCAGTGCGATAGAGAAGCTGGCAGTGAACGGATCCACCTGTTAAACTACTTGTGTAGTCCTAACTTGATAAACAGATTCCTGGTCAACCGGCTTCACTTATCGCCTTACTAAAATGGTAAAAGAAGAGTCGAGATGGATGTCTGTCTCTGCTTTCCGTCGAGGACTCCTATCTCTTGATCGTTCCACTTCGATACGGCTTCTTTAGAGGAAGCCTTCTCTTCTTGTAAAATCGGGTGTATAGCTCAGTTGGTAGAGCATTGGGCTCTTAACCTAATGGTCGCAGGTTCAAGTCCTGCTATACCCAAAAACGCACTCTGCTTAAAGAAGGAAAAAGAAACTTTCTAACGCTGACGACAGCTCGATCGCCGCCGAGAATCACAAGTCCAGTTTTCCATTCCCTTTGAGCCTACTGACGCAGCAAGAATCCTGTTCCAGCACCATCCTATCAAAACAGCTGGCTTACGCCTTAGGGTTCATGTCGGGAACCATTCGAACCACTCACAACTTCTTGCATGACAACTGCTAATCAAAGCAAAAGGAAGGATGGCTGAAAGTTGGGAATAATCCAACCTAATGGCTTAGCCAACCATCTATCTTGAAGCAACACTGGACTATGAATACATAGAGAATCTGTCTCCACCGCAAAAGGGATCGGTCACTTTCCGAAACGGCCTATCCTCCTTGGGCTTATCCCTATCAACCTCCTGATCAGCAAGAAAGGAAAAAGCTAAGCGGAAAACCTCTGATTTCCGGGATATTACAGGCCACTTGAGCTTATTATCTTTCCCGGGTGAAGTTCGATAAGGGCATAAAAGTTGGAAGTGTCGGCTTCCTTTCCTGGCACTGAGGCTATGGCTACCCTACTACATCTGTACGTGTTTGCTATCAGTTGAAAGACCTTTTCTTGTGTGCCCTCCTCGGCTGCTCTAGAAAGAGAAAAGAAAAAGATTCTTTTTTTTGTCTTCGATTTGCGCATCTTTCGCTCATCTGGTTTACCGAAAGGAGTAGGATCCTATGGATTCCAATGAGTTTTTTAATGCTTTGAAACAGTAAGAGATGTCTTGTTTACCATAGTAGTCAGTCTTATCATTTTCTATCCGCGCTATCTATGTGATCCACAACCCAAAGATGCTATACCGAAAGATGCCACACAACAGACTTCTATCTCTCTTTTACTGCCTGTTTATAGCAAGGTATGTAGAAATACTTATATGAATAAACTGAGGTGGAATATGAAAATGAAAAGCATATCACAGGGACCGGCTGAGCGTTGTCTTCATAAGAATACTACCTTGTATAGCTTGGTAGGGGTTGCATAAAGAAATCCAATAATATAGGCAACAGGGGCACAACTGCTGATACTAGATTCTATTGCTTTGACTGGCTGAACACAGTTTAGTTCCATGACTTTGAATTCTGGAATTTGTGTAGGCACCGGCCACGTTCAACAATTTGATGAACATGGTATTCAAACCACTGCGGAGAAGGTTTGTACTCGTATTCTTCGACGATATCCTGGTGTACAGTGAAGGGTTAGAATCACATGGCGACCACCTCAGGCAAGTGCTCCCCTTCTACTTGAATTACGATATATCTTGCCTCCTTGCTTTCATGCATAGCAGACTAAGACGTTCAAGCTGAAAAGTGATCTCGCTTTACCCGATCCCCAAGCACTGACATTGATAGAAGTCTGGTTTGCAGCATCGGCCAAACAGCTGACTCTTCTTTTTTCGGATAAGATTTTCCAACTATTCATTCATAGCGGACGACCCTCCTCGGGTTTGTTATTTTCCTTCCAAGCCTCCGGTGTGCTATCTACCAACGAAACGCAGAATAGAAGATCCTGGAAACCCAGGAAGAGCGAATTCACTTTTCAGAAATATGTTCATTTGAAAGTGAACACGGAAAATAGGATTGGGGCTATAAATTGCTCTCTTTATGAAAGACCTCCATCTGTTTACTTTTGTGGTTGGTTACTAGCGATATTATGAGCATTTATCTCATTCTCCTGAGTAGACTACTTTTCTTCTATATCTAATCCTTTTAAGAAGTAATCGAACGGGTGGGGAAAGACCATCAAGTTCTTCGATATGATATGGTTTTTTATAAACCCACAAGGAAGTATTTGGATCTTTTAAGGCCAATCTTTTTCTTGCCCTTGTGCTTAGCGGTGGTGCCAGGCATCGGTTGGCTATTAAGGATTAAGCTTCGACCCGACACATCTACTGCACGATCCTTTGGAGCCGGGGACTGGATAAAACACAGAACTAAATCGACTTCCTTACCAGCATGTCTGGGATTCCTGTGGTTCTTACTGCCCCAGTGAATGTGTAGGTACGAATGACTATCAAAGAAAGTGAGACCTATAGGTTGGATTTTACTCCCTAGTCGTATCTTTTAGCAGGTTCGCTTTGGTCTTCTTTGTTGCCGTAGACCAGATTGAGCTACGATTGGGTTCTCATTTCATTCTCCCACGTGTCGCTCTAGCACATGCTGTATGGACGCATGCTACGGCGGATAATCCGCACAATGAGATTCTACTTTTATGGATTCCACTTTGGGGAAGGGTCCAATCTCCGGCTACTAAAAAGGTTTATGTCCCGTGGGAAAAGTTTAGGCTTGTCTTACCTCTCTGCTGCGTTCGGACTCTCGCTACATAGTACTTCTGACACCGGGGAAGATGTAAGATTGATCCATCTTTTGAACTTCAGAGGTGAAAAACGACTTCCAGTTCACGAGCTCCATCAATCGATAGAGAATCCGTATCGGTTGTCGATATCAGTTATAGATGGTTGCCGTTCGGGGGTGCTTAGGACCAGAGGTACTTTCAGACCGGAGAGGAGGAGGAAAACTTAGAATGTCGTCTTTTGTGACATAACCAGGGCCCTCTTGCCCAAATTGAAACGTGAAATCCACGATGTCCATCTTTTTCATTTCAGAATTTCCTTGAATAATGGAATTCACTAATGAATCAAACTTATCTTTATGGAAGATTCGAGAATATCTACACGAGTACTCCTTGTGCAAACATTGCAGAAAATCTTCTAAAGAAATGGACATATTGATTTTCTCCATTTTTCTCTTGGGGCGTTGAACATGATAAAGGTGGAATGTCAGAGTAATTCAAATTATGTAAGGCCCGTTGAAGTCCCCGAGAAAGGGTCTAGTATAAATAGGGCTATAAGTAGGCCGTTTGCTATTGCAATAAGGGCTGCTCGCCTTTCCTTTTGACGGCTTGGCTTCCTATCGCTCCTATGTAGTGGTCGGCCTTAAAAGGAGTCTTCCTACCATACCATCATGCATGCCTATGTTATAGTGCGTTAAGCTTCGCCAGAAGCAAGCAAGATGATGAAGCGAAGCTTCGTAGACAAGGCTCGTTCCGTGCTTGACTTACGAGCTCGTGTAGTAAGGCCTCGCCCTACTTCAATAAGGGCTTCTTATGCACTCCACTCGTAAACGAGCGTTAGAGCTTTTTGAGCGAGCGAGCGAAGCCTTCCTGGAGCTTCCCCCTTCCCTCACCCGAGAATTGCATTTCCGCTTCAGCTTCCCCGGTTTAGTTGGTTTGGAGGATTAATTGATTTTTTACCCAATCCGCATAATCTTGAAAAGTCACTGCTTCTACGACGATAGGCGTAAAGGCATGATTTGTTCCACGAATCTCACTGCACTGACCATAGTAAACTCCTTCTCGTTGTACCGAGATGGAGGTAAGATTTGAACGACCAGGTACAGCATCACATTTGACACCTGAGGAAGGTACAGCCCAACTATGAGGTACATCAGCGGGTGTTACAATCATACGTAGATGAGTTTTGGCTGGTACAACCACTCTATTGTCAACTTCTAATAAACGCGATTGACCCAATTCTGGATCATCTTCTGGAATCGTATAACTGTCAAAAGTGAGTGACTGTTCATCGGAACTGTTATAGTCCGAATACTCATAAGGTTGGGTCGACGCCCGCCTCCCCCAAACTTTACTTGCAAGTTTCCCGCAAAAGCTCTCCACGCCTACTCTTATTTATAAAGAGCACTATTCTTCTTTAGTTAGGTAGTTCTCCCCCTCTATGAGACCGTAAGACCCCGGTGGAATCGAAGGCCCGCTTACTAATAGGCAAGAGGGGACCCTTTCTCGCCCAGCCCTACCTACATCAGTGAAGCTGGAACCGAGGAAGACAATGTTCAACACACATGAGACAAAATGAAGGTATGGGACGGCCAGTTCACCACGGAAAGCGAATTCGATCCTTTAGTAGTCTTCTTTGTTCGAAAAATGCGCAGTGGAAAGGGATGCTAGTCGGCTTTGGCGAAGTTGTAGGCCCCAATAGATCAGATCAAGAGTGATTCCTCACCTATCCTGTCAGGGGCCAAGTCGAAGGCTCAGTATAGATTCCCTATGCTCATGTGAACGGCCGGCCCGTAGATCTAAAAGGATCCATAGGCCTGACCGGAAAGTATGTTTGTCCACGACAAAAAGTCGTTCATGAGACCTCGAATTCCCACGTTCCAGCCTGCATTATGCCAGCAGGTCCCACCCCAATTTCTTGAGTCACCCTTATCTAAAAAAAAGGACGGAGTCTATCTAGATCATAGGATCACTGTATTCAGAGGTCAATTCTCTTTCTTTGACCTCCCACCGTTCACGACATCCCTTGCTTCTCGCAAGAACGGCTCCTCGGTGGAGGAGTAGAAGCGCTGGTCCCCTTCGGTCAAGTGCTTGTGCGTGCTCTTACCTACCGTAGGACCTCCGTCCCCGAAGCGAAGAAGGAGGAGCAGGAACAACAGGTTGTCCTCTCTTGGCCCAGTAGTTCCGCAACTACTACCGTGGTTGTTGCCAACGGGGATCCCCATTCCGAAAGGTAACGGGGCCGGCCCTTAGGTCCAAAGTTGTATGCCACTGCTGTGGTGCCGATAGATTCACTACTGAAGCCCCGTTATCGGACATTGCAGGCTTAGCATCTATTTTTCGTATATCGCTCCACCACACCGAGAAGAGGTATGTGTACCTCCAGCAATAACAAGAATGGAACCATAGGCTCCTATGCTGGGAGCATTTCGGGGTATAGGTCTAACCACCTCAACTCCCCGTTTCTGGCATGCTATAGTTCTTTTAGTCTCTCGACGACGGGAATGGGAGATGACCGGTAAGCCAGATGCTCCGCGAACCACCGGTACATTTCGTTGCACTTAAATCACCCTCGTTAAGAGGCGCACTCCGATACCATTGATGTCCAATAGCTTTGATAGTAATGGCTGGATCTACTAATACCCCGTCCATTGAGTATAACAGAGCAAACGATGGTATAGCAATGAACAAAAGAATGACACTAGGAAATATGGTCCGAATAATTTCGATAGTAGTTCCATGAACAATCCTTTGCGGGATTGGATTAGTTTGCTCGTTGAAATGCCATAAAGCGCGAACCAGCATCCGTGATACGAAAACCAAAATCAGAATGAGGAAGAAAAAGATATCGTGATGTAAGTCAATGATTCCTTGCATCATAGGTGTTGCTGCGTCTTGAGATCCTAATTGCCATGGTTCCGCAGCATCACAAAGAGCGATTGTGAGGAATCGACATTCTAATGAACGAAGAATCATTGGTGAAACCCATCTTTTTAGCTCTGCTCCCGAAAAGAGAAAGGAGACTGAGTACGGGGTTGTCCTTGGTTTTTCCAAGGAAAGCCTTCTTTTGAGAACGTGAACATGAACGGTAGACTGAACACCCACACAATCTCGATTTGGCAGAGAGAGACTGTCATCGCCATCTCTTTGGACATGCATGTGTTAAGCAAATGGACTGAACTGAATTCAGACTGATGTGACATCGCATTTTCGATCTTAGGCGAACGATGGGTTACCGGGTCTACGACCTCGCAAGGCACTACTGTAGAGCTCTTTGGGCCAGACGCTTTCTCAATCAAAAATGGAAAGAAGGACGGAGTCTATCACCTACGTCATTTCTCAAGCAAAAATGGAAGATCGTTCCGTCATACAACATCCTTCTATCTATAAGTGATTTCATCTCTTTGTTCAATCAACTTCCATACACATCTCATCAAAGATGAAAGGAACATCATGGCTCAAAAGACGAGTGAGTGGTCTTGCAATCTAGGAAAAATCCTTTATGAAGCGGCGATAGAAACCCGCATGACCCAAGAAGCTACGGACTTCCTTCACATTCACTGGAGGAGGCAAGCGATCAATCACCTCAACTTTGGCTTTATCAACCTCAATTCCTCGCGAGGAAACCAAATGACCGAGGACAATACCCTCTTGAACCAGGAAATGACACTTCTCCCAATTGAGTACCAAATCAGCTTCAAGACAACGCTGTAGAACAATCTCAGGCCAAACAGTCATCAAAATTCCGTCCATAGACAGTGAAATCATCCATGAAGACCTCCATGATTTTCTCAATCAAATCTGTGAAGATAGACATGACACATCGCTGAAAAGTCCCTGGGGCATTACAGAGACCAAATGGCAACCGTCGGTAAGCAAATGTACCATAAGGACAGGTAAATGTTGTCTTATCCTGGTCCGACGGATGTATCGGAATCTGCAAGAAGCCTGAGTACCCATCGAGGTAGCTGAAATAAGAATGACATGCTAACCTCTCAAGCATCTGATCAATAAAAGGCAAAGGAAAGTGATCCTTCCGGGCGGCCTTGTTAAGCTTGCGATAATCTGTACACATGCGCCAACCGGTGACAGTCCTAGTGGGAATCATTTGACCTTTCTCATTTGCTAAAACAGTCATGCCTCCTTTCTTGGGTACAATATGAATTGGGCTGACCCACTGACTGTCAGAGATAGGATAAATGATGTTAGCACCAAGAAGCTTCAATACCTCTTTCTTTACAACTTCTTGCAAATGAGGATTAAGCCTACGCTGGTGCTCACGCGTCGGCTTAACATCATCCTCGAGAAAGATTCGATGCATGCAGACTGTAGGGCTGATACCCTTCATATCATCTATAGAATATCCTATGACAGCTCGATATCGACGAAGAATTTCAAGAAGACGGTCAATCTCCATAGGAGTCAGACGAGAACTCACAATAACAGGATATGTATTATCAGATCCAAGAAACTCATATCTCAAATGCTCAGGAAGAGGTTTCAGATCTACCTTAGGAGCGGAAGATGGTATAAGATCATAAGTAAGAGAAGCCTCCTGAGAAGAATCAATTAGAGCTACAGGAGATGGATCAATAGAAGTATGCTCATTATAAAGAATAGACTTCTCATCCTCCAATGCTGACACATCCTCTGAACTCAAATATGTCTCAGTAACACACTCATCAATCACATCAATGGTGAAACACAGGTCTGGACAGTGAGGAAGGTGAGTTGGATGCCTCATGTCAAATGAGACTTTCTCCTCACCAAATTGAAGCGTGAGCTTAGCATCTTTCACATCGATGACAGCCCCTGCAGTAGCTAGAAAGGGTCTCTCCAAAATAATAGGCTCGCTCTTATCCTCCATCTCCAAGACAACAAAATCAACTGGAAATGCGAAGTTACCAACTATCACAGGGACATCAACCAAAATGCCTGCCTGATGGCGATAAGTGCGATCCGCAAGCTGGAGAGTCATGGTAGTCGGCCGTACATCACCCAAAGGTAGTGCCTCGCAGACAGAGAGGGGAATCACACTCACACTAGAGCCAAGATCACATAAAGCACGGAAACTTTTAGATCCTATCAAGCATGGAATACAGAAACTGCCTGGGTCATCTAACTTGGGAGGTCTCTTATTTTGAATGACTGCACTGCATTCCTTAGTAAGAGTAACCACTTCTGGCTCGTTAATGTTTCGCTTCTTTGTGAGCAGCTCCTTAAAGAACTTTGCATACATCGGAACATGTAAGACAGCATCAAGGATGGGGATGGTAATCTGCACATCTTTCATCATCTCCAGAAACTTAGCAAACTGCTTGTCTTCACTTGACTTCTCAAACCGTTCTGGAAATGGCAGCTTCGGCTTGGCAGGTGGAACTGAAGTCGAACCGATTGATGATGGATCATTAGGAGCTATAGCTGGTGGTGTAGAAGAACTAGGCTGTCCAGCAGTAGTAGTAGTGGACTGCTGAGGTACCTGCTGGTCCTGTGGAGAAGCCATTGGCTGGCTAGGCCGGAAGGCAGGTGGTACATACAACGGTGGCGTTGGGAGAAGAGGATCAGTTGTAGTCTTGCCACTCCGAGTAGTAATGGCTCCACAATGACCACGAGGGTGAACTTCAGGTTGAGCTGGAAGTCTCCCTTGAGTGCTTGCAGATGGTTGTGAGGCTACCAAGCTATCCATACGAGTGGTCAATGTTTGCATAGAATCCCTGACACCAAATATTATCAGTCCTTTGGAATAGAATACCTGTCTGCACCTGCAGCAGCAAGATCTAGTTTTACTAAGGCGGCTTCCATTCCTTATTCGTCAGCGGTTGGATACTTGATATACGCTATGGTATGTACTCGGCCAACCATTGCGCATGCAGTTTTTTTAGTAAGCAGGTTTCTTCCTTATTCAGGGAAAGCTCATTGGGAGGCAGTGAAATGAGTCTTAAAGTACTTGAGAGGTACGTCCAAGTTTGACTTGGGTTTCGGAAAGAAAGAAGGAACCAACAAGAAAATAAAGAATTGTTCCAAACAAGCAACGGATTGAGCAACTAGCGCTCAAGAACAAGCAACGGATTGAGCGCACTAGCGTGAAAGCCGTTGCGCGTTAGCACATCCTCTTGCTCGTTGTTAGCGCATCCGTTTTCTTGCTCCTCGGCTCGGGGTCTGTCTGGAAATGGAAAATAGTTCTCTCTCTCATCTGGTCTCGCCACAGTGACAAGAAAAACAAGTGAATAATTGGAATAGAACGCAATCGTCAACCAAAATCGGGTAGGATGTATTATAAAAGAAAGCCTTGCCTCACTCGCAAGTGAGGACCTCACCCCTCCTTCCTCATTTATTGAGAATGGAAAAAGACAATGTTCATTGCTTCCTCAAAACAAGAGTTCCACGGGCGGTTTTTCATAAACCTCTTTAAGCAAGGCAAGGCGATTCATGAAGGATTCCTCTCCTCTAGTTGGTCTATTAGACTATTATTACTATAAGGTCCCCTAAAACTGGCATACCCGTAAAGGAAAGGCAAGGGAAAATGGACGGAGATTGGTCAGTGGTCTCCTCTCCAGGTCGAGTATTTCTGTTGTTTTCTTTGATTTGGGTTAAGAACAGTAGTCGGACATTCCACTTTGTTAAGTTCTTTTTTTGATTCGACATAACAAGAACAGAATCACGCTCTGTAGGATTTGAACCTACGACATTGGGTTTTGGAGACCCACGTTCTACCGAACTGAACTAAGAGCGCTTTCTTACGACAGGAGATAAAGCAGTAAAGAAAAGGATGATTTTTGTACCGCATGCATATAGAAAAATGAAACTAAGAATTTTGTCCAATTTGAATCGATCTCAATTGATCCCTCGTTACTGCCCATAGGAGAAGTAATAGGTAGGGATGACAGGATTTGAACCCGTGACATTTTGTACCCAAAACAAACGCGCTACCAAGCTGCGCTACATCCCTTTTCCAAATTGTTGTACAGTGTCATTAAAACCCCTGTCTTGTTTTCCACATCGTAATTTTATCCTCCATCTATATACAACTTTCTTGTCATTTCTTCTTTTTGGTTGAATATAATAAATGATATACATCTGAAACCCAACCTAACGTATAAAGAATGAATATTTATCGGTAATGCTCAGGAAGAAAGAAGGGGTCATCTTTTTATTTTTATTCCACCCTTATGTACCCTTCTTTGCATTTTTCTAAAGCCTGTTCAACCTCATATCACCTAGAACAAGTCATGGACTTCTTCAATGAAAGAAAGTCTCATGGAAACGTTTTCAACGAAATAAGAACCATACAAAATAGATTGATTGATCTTTTTTTTAGGAAAACTCTTTTTTCGCTGTTTTTCTTTTATCCTAAAGATATGCAGAACGAGTGTATTATGAAATGTTCGTTGTCTTTCTTTGCATACATCGCTACTTAATCGTTTAGTGGTTATCGATGAAATTACTTCACCATAGATAAAATATTATGGAAGTATATATATATATATATATATATTATTGGTTGCTTTTGTTTATGTCCCATTGGAAAAGTTGATCTTCTAAATTCATATGTTTAGCCTAAAGTACATAACTTGTGTTCCTCCCTAGTTCTTGCAAAGCCACCTAATCAAGCCTCACCTCATTTGTAGTTATAACATGTTCATCATGTTCAGCTGAAAGCAAACTAAAAAAAAAAGGTTTACTATTAGTAACACATATATTTTTTTACCTTAGCTCTTTCTTTATTGTTCATTGAGCAGTTCAAATGCTTTGATTGCTTATCAGATAAGAGGTCAAAATATTCTTCATTCGTTTATTTTTTTAATGCAAAATTTCATTCAAATCCATTCTTTCTCATAACTTGAGAATATGTACAGCGCAGAACAGAAAAGAAGGCTGATTTGATGAGTTGTAGGGCGGACCCACTTCCACTGATTTCTTTCGGGAAGGTTCTTTAAGCTTTAAGGGAAGAAGAATCAGAGCTGTGACCTGGTAACCTTGATTTCTTTCGGAACGTCATTACGAGAGTAACAAAGAAAGAATAACGTAGATAGGAAGGAGCGAGCCCCAAGGATAATGAATTGGTATGCCGGGTGCTTACTTGAGCAAGAAGCCAGGTCATCGATAATCAAAGAAAGGTGTGAGTGAACGAGCCCAACTTTCCGATTCAAATATGACTCCTTTCCACTTTCAACAAAACAAATAGAGAAATCTCCGCTAGGCTAGCAGTGGGTAACCAACGTAGTGCCCCATTCGTTCCATGACATCCAATCAGTTCTCCTCGGATTCCAATCCAATCTCCCAATCAGTAATAAATAGACGGTCGGATGAGATCTCGAACGTTGTCCCTACCTACTGAGGAATAAAAAGTGTACGTAGAAAAAGAGAGTGTTGGAAATGCATCGAGGAGAACTTACCTTGTGAGTCACTACTCCGGCACTGGGCAGGAATACTACTAGCGAGGCTTATAGGCGGCTAGTTCTTAAAGAAATCTGTCAGCTATAACCTAGCCTATTGAATCTGGTACGCCCGAAGCACGAAACTAGATAGGTAGCCCTACCTACGACTAGAAAAGTCTCGTATTTTTTTCTTCCAGTAAATCTTCCACTCATTCCTTCCATTATTGAATATCATTTGTAGTGTATTTTCCCTCTAAAAAAAGGTTTCACCCTCACTTCACTGAACTTATTGGAAATGCCTAGAACAGAGTTCATTCACTTGCCCAGCAGCCCTACTCCTCATAGTTGATCCGAATTTCTATCCCTGATTGACTCAATCAGGAAGAGGAAGACTTGATAAAAGATGAAAAGAAAGGATTGATTACCTTTTAAGTCAAGAAAAGAAAGGAAAGGGCTATTTATGAGTTTATGTAGATGAAGTTTAAGATTCTTGGATGAGCGGAACATCTTTGAGACAAATCATCTCTACCCGGGTACATAGCTTCATCCAAACCATGGATCCACGAATTGTTGACTCGCTCTAGAAAAGAGCTTCGTAGTTGGGAGCTCTGGAACCGATGATCGATATGGTTTCCTAGGATGAGAACTATGGTTTACTACTTGACAATAAGAAAGTTGTTTTATCTTTTTTAACTATTTGAGGTGTTTTGCCTAGTCTGAATTTCCCCTTATTCTATTTGATCAAGATGGATAGCAAAAAGCATGAATAGGCCTACCGGGATGGAAGGAGAGAAGGACTGAACGAGAAAAGGAAATACCTCTTTGTTTACCTTGGAATGAATTGCTCAACTACTTAGGTAACGAAACGAAACGTTCATCTACGATCTTTCTTAAGAAAAGATAGGACTGTACGGCAGTTCTCGTTAGTAGATTCGCAAAACAGAAGAAGAAGTTCACTCTGACTTGCGCACTACAAAAAGGCAGCCAACGACTTCGGACGTACTCCGTCTTTCGAGCCTCTGTTTAGCTTCAAAAGATAAGGCGCTAGTACAACGAACGCTGCTTTGGTGCATCCCACCCCAACTAACTAGTGCTTGACTTGACTTTCCCCCGCGCCCTATCCAATGAATAAGGAGAAGGCCGGCCTATCAATGACCGAGCCAGTCTGATCTCCTTTATACTTACCTCAAACAACGAGCGAAGTCGAGATGTTGATGAGAAAGGGGCGAGTCTCAAGGCCAAAGAGTGCTCTTTGAAGGCTACTATGCATCCTTACGAATACAAGAGTGGTTTTTTTTTGGGTATAGCAGGACTTGAACCTGCGACCATTAGGTTAAAAGCCCAATGCTCTACCAACTGAGCTATACACCCGATTTTACAAGAAGAGAAGGCTTGGTGCGGAAAAGAAAAGAGGGCGGCCTGGCCTGGCCCCTTTTCTTCTTATCATATCACAAGGGCGCGGCTCCGTATGGGGCTCGTACTGCGGAGCTAGTCTGGGAGTCCTTTCCACTCATTGAGGATTCTATCTAAAAAAGAAGGTCAACGGGGGAGACTACAGTAGCTCGAACTCAGACTATCTACGAAAAAGGTAAAGTCGTCTTTCCTAGGGTTCGACCGAAAGGAGCTGTGTTCTATGGTTTGACGTTGTGGAGGTCCAGCACTCTTCTAAACGAAGAAAGAGGGGATTCGCGCTACCTCCTACTTCTACAGAAGATCGATTGGCGCGAACTTCCGATCTATTCCTTATTCATTGTTGCCGACCCTTACATCATCATAAAGAGAATCAAGATATCCCAAGAACCCAGCTAGGGATGAATGACTAGCGCTCAAGAACAAGCAAGGGATGAGCGCACGGGAGCGACGTTGCTTGTTGCTTTATTATCACATTAGAGAAGCGGAACCTCCAAGCTCAGACATCTCGAACTCAGAAACTACCCTTCTATCCCACCCAGCTCCTCCGGCATCGGAAGCAGAACTACCTGACCGAAGGAGATAGACAGGAAGGGAAGACGGTCATACAAAGGCCGAATAAAGCTCTCTTGAAGCTGCATCTGAATAGACCTAGAGTCACTCAGTACATACGAACCCTTGAATAAATAAGAATTGAGAAGTATGAAATGTGGGCATCATAACAAAAAAAGAAAAAGACCGAACCAGTAAGACTAATGTATACTTATTTATACCTTTGAGAGGTCCACTTAGACTATTATGATTTTCTCTTTAGCTACGTAGGTTATATAAGATTCAATTCAATCTAACAAGCGGACTGGACTACCTTCGGCTACTACAAGATATTTAGAAACCAAAGAAGCTGAGCCTACTTTACGCACTTAAGGCAGCAGCAGATGATGAAGAAATGGGCGGTAGATGATAATGAGAAAGGGCGCCCCTTGGCATTTCCTGTGGGGGAGTCTGATTGATCCAATCACGACGAATGATGTCAACCCCCTCTTTTGCGCCTAACTTGACTCTGATTCCCCCACTATGAGAGCTGATCCAGGGGCTAGTTCGGCCTCACTTGTCGGAGACTGAACTACCGCTCGCTTACTTGCTGATCAAGGAGGTCATTTCCACTTACTCTAAGCATAGAAGGAAGAAGATTGAAAAACTTCTATTTAGTCGATGGTTGCTGTTTCCATGTGAGAGATTTATCCTTTGGATTACGCATATTGGGGTTCCCCCTTCCTTCTCTATAATCAATGTTCTAATTTAGATTCTTAAGCCGATCCAATTGCAGTCTGAAGGCCAGTTACCCACCATGTCGGTTCAGGCGAGCTTCCATTCCTAAGGCCTTTCATTCCTCATTTTAAGCGAGTGCTAAGGTAAGCTCTAAGCTCTGTAAGTCATTGGGAGTTGCCTAGATTATCTAAATCTTTCGGGCGATCTCCTTGTTCGGACGTAGGTCTTTAACACTCTTGCTAGTGGTCTATTATATTCTTTGATGGATGTGCTGCTTTCAATACGTCTTTAAGGAGTAAAAGTAGCAATGGTTCATGTAGCCTAGCCCCTTGAAGTGATGAGAAAAGAAAACAGCGTCTTTTCCGATCTACGTGTAGTGCTAGATGCTGGGTGCCATGGATCGAGTGATCAAATCAGAATTGATTTACCTGAATTCAGTGAGCCTTCGCGGAGAACTCTATCAGTTTCTATTTGGTTACCGAAGCTAAATGGACCCGAGCTGTTGATGACCGAATAGAAAGGTTTATTTTCAATGGCAAGTCCTAGATGATGTAGGCTTTGCTTATCCTGGCCAACCACAAAGTACGCATCTCATGTGCAAAGAGACGACGATCTTCCGTCATAGACTATAATAAATAGTAAATGGACCGATCACCAGTTTATTGGCTCGTTCATTCACTCGCTGGGTAAGGAGGCAGTGACTTACAAGATGTCGAAGGGAAAGTAGAACTTCTTCGGTAAAGGGCTTTAAGCGAGTAGGGGTAGCTGATACTACGGCAGGGATTCGCGAAGAGCAACGCCTTACGATGTTCATGACCAATTGGTCAGCATCAAGCAAAAAAATGGATGCGTGTTAGCGCCGTGGCTTGTGACTTTCGAACCCTTTTATGCCTTTGATACCACCCTCGGTAACGCGCTAATAGACCCCGCTGTTGACTCACGTTGGATTCAATCGATTGCTTTCCGCATTTCTAGCAACGTTTCAGCCCTATCCTTCTGTTCTGTTCTTTATGCAGTAGTTGGTTGTTTACGGCCAGCCAGCCTAGAGACTAGGGAAAAGATCAAGCAATAGCCGGCATTCAATTCTTCTTTACATCTGCAGCTCCAAGAAAAGAATCATAAATTGCACCTTTCCACCAAGAGCCAGCCTATAGTAAAATTGGTAAGTTGAGGGCGCTAAGCCTTTTGTTTAAGATGAGTAAGGGCTCCTTTTTTTCCCTCTAGGTTTTCGTTGATCCAAGCTTCCTCTGTTTGTACGAAAGGAAAGGATCAAGGATGTTTTTGTGGAGTGCGCGGCTATTTGCTTATATCTTCATTTGGCCAAGTCCGTTCATTCCTCACCCTTCGTGATAGAGTTCTTGCTTGATGTCCTTCCTCCCACTCCCAATTGATTCATAGATTCAGGATTTTTAGCTCGTATCAACTGGAAGACTCAGACTCCTGTTCTATCCCCCGTCACCACTCTCTTTCCACTGATGACTTCCCCGCACTAAAAATCATCCAGCTTTGTAGAACCTTTCAGAAGGGATAGGACAGCCGCAACAAAGAGGGCCTTTCTCGCTGGGCGGCTAGCGCATCAGATTCGAAAGTGCTTTGCTAAATCTGTTGCTTAAATATATAGATAAGTTTTCTAAATGAGATTGAGTTCCAAAGGAATCGCTATCGCTACTCCTCTATCCAAACCATACCTGTTGTTAATTGCTGTGTATCAAGCCAAGCCGGTACCTTACGTGGAGGCAGCTTTAGAAAAAGCCTCCAGGGGGGTCCCGGCCCATACCTACCAAGTTTCACTGATCGCCCTAGCGAACTAAGTCCTTCCGTAGTAGGCCTAGTTTCACCTTCAAGAGAGTAACTAGCAAGATCCACCAAAAAGACGGAACTACGGGTGAGAGAAGGAACTATGATAAAGCTTTAGTGGAGGTGCGCCTTCTTCCCTTCCGGCGAACAGAAAAGAGAGATACGAAGGAGTAATGACGAAAGGTTGATTGTTCGTATGTTCAGTGATGGCGAGCCTTCAACCAATAATAAATACCTGAAAGAAGATGCGTAGGCCTTCAATCATGGTGCAATGAATATAGTAGATAGAGTGATGGAAGAAGTTCGATCTCATATAGCTAGCTGGAGTCTTTCCTTTCAAAGTGAAACGATTTTCCTTTTACGTTGAGATATTAGAATTGGATTTTCTTTCACCACTACTATCGTAACGCACAGAAAACACTGACGTTTCCGCTCGCTTTCCACCACTGCCACTTTATCTGAGCACTGTGACGCAGTCGGTCAAGTATTGAGTTTCTGCTAGTATATCAAGGACTTATGAGAACTGAAAAGAAAAAACTAGGCAAAGGAATTCTCATAGTTCATTGAGTTAAGGGAGGACCATTCGTGGGAGGTTCGTGGAAGAGTTGGGTTCGATTCCCTTTATACGCGATGTGGCGAAAAAGACTGATATGAGGTGAGGGATATGACCAAAAAAACGCATATACGTAAGTACGTGCTGTTGTCCTTGACTAGACTAGAAGGAAGAGATAGCGGCGATCTGACGCCCATACTTTTGTTCTATAAGCAAATAAAGCATACTTCTTTTGTTTTGCGGATCAAGCAGTCTTCTACCTTGGTGGGTAGCGGAGAATCAAATCAATATCGGAGTATTGCTCTAGCTGCTGCTGAATTAACCTGGATTCAATCGTTACTCTCTGAACTAGGCTGTACTTCGTCTTCCCCTCCTACAATCTGGTGTGATAACCTCGGCGCTACCTACTTAGCAGCAAATCTAGTTTTTCACGCTCGAACTAAACATGTAGAATTTGATTTTCATTTTGTTTGTGAAAAAGTCTCCAATCGACAGCTTCTTGTACGAAAAACAACCTCCAGCCAACAAATTGAAGATATCTTCACAAAGAGCTTAGCAGCTTCTCGCTTCAATTTTATACGGGACAAGCTCACAGTTTCTGTTTCACTTGAGGGGCTGTCAGGATCACTCTACACTGGACACCTCAAATACATACATAACTGGGGACGTTAGCTACAGTACCAATAACAAACAGAACAAACAGCTCCAGCGCATGAACTCTGAAGACTCTTAGTCTAGGAAACCCGTGAGATATATATCTTTGTATCACAAGAGATGTAATTAACTTACATTTTTACAAATAATAAAGATCAGTCATCTTCTTCCTCTCTCTCCTTGGAGGATGGAAATCGTTTCAAAAGGCTCACCTCCCTGGCTGGTAAGCTGAATCCCCCTTCTCTTTCCGCTCTGACTTAATCGGTTGTGAAGGAGGGCTGGTGTGGGGCTGAGTCAGGCGTCCAAACTCGGCTTGATTCATGTCTCGCATGATAGGAGGATCCCGACCAGGAACGGCGATCCCCTCTCTCCTTTTATTTACTTTGCTGGGATATAATTCAGGATGATTTCATGGTTGTAATTGAACACTTGAATAATCACTCACTAAATTTACATAAAATTAACAAGGCCATGCCCTTACTTGACTCCCAAGCAAGACCGGATATAGAGATAGAGCCAAGACCTGAGATAGTTTCATCAAATAGTCAGAATAGAAGAAAAGTCTTTTGACAATATGAACACAGTGATCTGATTCGCGGTAAAATCTACTTACCAAATCTAGCTTGAAACGATCTACTTTTGTTGCGAGCCGGAATCGAACCGGCGCGTGACATGAAGAAGAAGTCCCAAACTGGGATCAGATGAGTTTGCACAGCGTTACTTTGTTGACGGAAAATCGAATTGTTCTTCCGGTTCAATGAAGACTATGCTTACTTTCTTTTCTCTTACCGGTCTGTGTTCTATCATGGACCTGTATTCCGTTCCTCGAATCGAGACTTTCTTTGTCGAGGATCTCAGGTTTAGGGTACTCCATCGAGTTTCAGTTTCTTCTTCTAATGGCTGTGTCCGTCTAAGGTGGCTATTTGAGCGATTGTTGTATCGCGGTTGTCTTGAGCTCTGGATTGATGGACGGAAACCTGGGGCTGGGTTCGATTTCAACTCGGAGATAGCCGGGTCTATAGTAAGAGCCGCTTTGTGAACAGCATCGGATGACATAGCAAGGGTAGCCGCAATAGAGCAATTATGCCTTAAGCCCAAAACTCTTCCTTCTAGTCTACTCAAGAAGGGGAGTAAGCTGCAATTCCAGAGGCATTACAAGAAGAGGTTGTGTGACTGATGACTGTCCTGGATTCCTTTTATCTCTGATAGCCAATGAATCAATGAACAGAGAGAAATAAAACTAAAAGCAGCCTAAACTAGACCAATATCATATCACATGAATGCACTCCCCTTATGCCGAAGACCCCGTAGTTGCTAAGGAAGGGCATTGGCAAAGTTAGCATATGAAAGAACCGATAGTAAACTTCCCATACTTAAATCGCTTAGTACTCCAAGTACTCCAACGATAACTCGAACTTGCTCGAAGACAGAGGCCAGGCAGGAAAGACTCCTGTTTCCTATTCAATTTTATCCTATCTAACTGGTGCAACTCCGGATGCTTATGCAATTGGCTAAGCAATTACAGCTTCTGGATGGCAGTAAACTGACACAGGCTGGATGGTAACTACTACCCTATCCGTACTCAATCCCCATCCTTCCTCAAACTCGATAAGTCAGAGAGAAGACTTTGATTGGGCAGCTATTCGCTCGACTTTTTATAAATCCATTAGCAGTAGAGTTTTCATTCCGGAGAGGTAGATAAGAATGTACCGATGAAGTGTCACGATTCCCATCCATCACTGAATTCGATCGTTCCTTGGATTCTTCCTCACTATCTCTCAAACTTCAAAAACTCCCCATCCCTTGCTTCTATACTTATTACGTATATTACGTATAAACCTCTTCCTACCAGGTGCGTCTAATTTATCCTGGGTGTCCCCACCAGAAAGTCCACTGTTACCAGAGCCTCGGTACCTATACCTGCATCTTCACCATTACCATCACCGGTATCACCTCCATCTTAACCAGACTCAGTATAACCATCACCATTATCATCATTGTTTCCACCATCATCAGCATTGTCCTCAGAAACGGGAATAGACTTTTATAAGTAAGAATCCTTACAACCTCAAGAATTCATACTCTCAGCACCATAAAGTTAAGAGCACCGGGAATTAGCTGAGCAGCTTTCAAGGTGCCTACTAGCTGTTAGTTTATGCATTCTCTATTTCAGTTGCCTGTTGTAATATCTAGGTATTCCACGTTTCATCTATCTAAATTATTATTATTCGGGCATGCTCCAAAAACCAAACCAGGGAACACATTCAAAAAGTCAGAACATTAACATAAAAAAGCAAAATCACTAAATCAAATATTAATTTGACAAACAACCAATAAGAGCAATTGCGCATCCAGACATCACGTTTTTCGAGTTTTGGCAGGGCAGGCAATCTGCGAATTTTTGGAACCTTAAGCTGTAGAAGAAAGAAGGAAAGTCTGCCTTTTTTTCCACCTATACTACTTTCTTCCTTCGCGGATTGGAGGTTACCACAGGTTGCTTAGGAGGATCTATTTCAATGAAACCAATAAAAATAAGAACTTTTGATCTAATCTTTAAGAACTCAACGATCTTCTATCGAAAAAGAACCCAGTGCCGCAAGAAAGAGAGAAGGGAACTCGGACAAGAGCCACTGATTCCAAGCACTGTCACCATCTACTTACTCTCTAGAAGTAGTAAGGAAAAAGTCCCCTTGTAGAATGAAATTGAACCCGGAATTCCGTAGAGGAAGAACAGCCTGCCGAGACTAGTAAAGTGGTGGAGGAAGGGGAAATTTCATACTACCTGTAGAACAGAATAGCGCTGCTGTTTTGGCTCGCAATAAAGCTAGGGTCCTGATCGAGCAAGACTACGTCCTATCTATCTACCTCTCCAAACACAATATCTTGAGTACCTATGATGGTGACTACATCTGCTGGCATGTGATGTTTGGACATAGAATCGAGTCCTTGTGAATGGGCAAAGCCAGGTGCTCTTATTTTACAACGGTAGGGACGATTACTCCCATTACTGACAAGAAAGACACCAAATTCACCTTTAGGTGCTTCAACTGCGGTATAGGTAGAAGGAGCTGGTACGGAAAAACCTTCTGTATAAAGTTCGAAATGGTGAATTGAGGTAGAGTAGACCGATGATCCGGTAGTCATTTGGCCGGCTATGGAAAGAAAAAGCTTGCATCTGCTCCCCCTAAACTATAACAGGTCCCATCTCTCTCCAAACCTAACGTGGTAGTTTCCCATCATAAGGCTTTCCATCTATAGATTGATTGAGCCATTACCCACCAAGGATCCCATTCGTTCAGAACTCAGTTGACTGCTTCTATAGATAAGGCGGAACGTCCTTAGTTCAGCATTATAGCACATAGTCTCCGACGCTACTACAGCGCTTCGCTAACTCGAAGCGCCTCGCTATGAGAATGACGCTTCGCTAACGCTCGGCTAAGTCGTCGAACCCTC